ACACGCATTATTTTAATAGTGTAAATAAGCACATTTTTCGCCCCAATTAAGCTTGTAGAGGTTGTCCTGTTTCCGGGGGGTTTTCAGGAGTGTTAGTGATCTCAGGAGTTTAAGGGGGTAGGGGGGTTTAACGCGAAGAAACCAGGGGTGATCTTAGGGAAGATTCGAGGAATAAATCTCTCTTTATGCTCTTGAGATAACATTATGCAATTCTTCTTAGAATATCTATTCAACACTCAAAATATATCTCGCAGGGGCGAGATAAATGCTCATACCTTGTCTGTTAATACCGTGTGCGCTCTGTTATGTCAAGTGAAAGGAAAAAAAAAAAGAGAACCCCTGGCTCGCTGGAGAGAACGCCCGGCATGCTGGGTCATCTCGGGGATGTACTCCAACATTAACTTATGTCAGCGTCGATGAAAGTGTGAGGAATAACATCAATCAATGGCCCTGAAATAGGAACCAAATGCCAGGAATAGTGCACTGTGTGAAACCCCCACGAATACTTGTCCCTCACCTTCAATAACCGTTAGCATTAAGATATCAACTGATGGTCGGTTCTTATTGAGTCGTATACTGATATTTAACGGGTTTTGGAGTAAACGTATAATTTAATTAATGAGTATTTAGTTGGGTGTTTAAGTTTCGCCCATCCAAGAATTAATTAAATGTTATGTAAAACTCTACATGCTTTATGTTCCTCTTCGTATTATGTTGATATATGAATGTGGAACACCGAGATGTGTTGATATTACATATACATCCTTACATGCTATTGATTTGGTTAATATAAATTCGTGGTGATAATACATATATGTACATTAATAAAACATATATTGAATTGGTACATACGCCAAGGAATAGTTTAATTTTAGAATCCTAGCTTTGGGAGTTAGGGGTAGGAGTTAAAATCTCCTTTCTTTGAGCAGTAGGGAGGACTTTAACCTCCGGCGGCCGGCTTACAAGACCGGCGCTCTGGCGCTGAGCTACTATTGCAAGTTCATCCTAAAGCTTTGTTTTCTATTCAGCCTGCTATTGGGAATAGGGCTAAGAAAAGAAAGAAGTATAGGAGAGATGCAATTTGGCCAATGATAATAAAGGGGTGTTCAACGGGTATGCCTCCAATCCATGTGAGGATGGCGACGTCCGCGATGAGAGTTCAAAATAGGAATTGGGTTACGGGGCGAAAGGTTAGGCCTCGTTGTTTTGATGTGTGGAGGATGGGTACTACTATGAGCACCAGGATGGATGCCAGGAGGGCTAGAACGCCTCCAAGTTTGTTGGGGATAGAGCGAAGGATGGCGTAGGCAAACAAGAAGTACCACTCAGGCTTGATATGGGGAGGGGTAACCAGTGGGTTAGCAGGGGTAAAGTTGTCTGGGTCTCCTAAGAGGTTGGGGGAGAACAGTGCTAGGGCTGTGAGGGCAATTAAGAGCGCTGCAAAGCCTAGCAGGTCTTTGTAGGAAAAGTAAGGGTGGAAAGAGATTTTGTCTGCATCTGAGTTTAAACCAAGGGGGTTGTTTGAGCCAGTTTCATGTAGGAAAAGCAGATGGATGAGGGTTGCACCTGCAATTACGAAGGGGAAGAGGAAGTGGAAGGCAAAGAATCGTGTGAGTGTGGCGTTGTCTACTGAGAAGCCTCCTCAGATTCATTGGACTAGGGCGTTGCCAATGTAAGGAACTGCAGAAAGAAGATTTGTGATGACAGTGGCCCCTCAGAATGACATTTGACCTCAGGGGAGGACGTATCCTACGAAAGCGGTTATTATTACAAGGAGCAGGAGGACGACTCCAATATTTCAAGTTTCTTTATAGAGGTAGGAGCCGTAGTAAAGGCCCCGTCCGATGTGCATATAGATGCAAATGAAGAAGAAAGAGGCACCGTTGGCGTGGAGGTTACGGATAAGTCATCCGTAGTTGACATCTCGGCAAATATGGCCTACTGATGAGAAGGCTGTTGCGATGTCAGAGGTGTAGTGCATGGCGAGGAAGAGCCCGGTTAGGATTTGAATAATTAAGCAAAGACCGAGGAGGGAACCAAAGTTTCATCATACCGAAATACTTGAGGGGGTTGGAAGGTCAACTAGTGCATTGTTTGCGATTTTTAGTAGGGGGTGGGTTTTTCGTAGGCTGGCCATTAAGGTTCTTGTAGTTGAATAACAACGGTGGTTTTTCAAGCCATTAGTCCTGGTTAAATCCCTGGCAGGAATTATGACCTATATTATGTCTTTGTTCTTATTGGGTTTGGTGTTAGGTTTAGTAGCAGTGGCTTCTAATCCTTCTCCCTATTTTGCTGCTTTAGGGTTGGTGGTTGTAGCGGGGATAGGGTGTGGGGTTTTAGTTGGGTATGGGGGTCCTTTTTTATCTTTAGTTTTATTTTTAATTTACTTGGGAGGGATGTTAGTAGTGTTTGCGTATTCAGCAGCTCTGGCTGCTGAGCCCTTTCCAGAAAGTTGAGGAAGTCGTCCTGTTTTTATATACATGATGATATATGTTGTAGGAGTGGTGGTGGTTTCGAGTGTTGTTTGAGGTGGGTGGCATGAAGTGTCTTGGGTACCAGCGGATGAGCTGGGGGATTTTTCTGTGTTTCGAGGGGATATTGGTGGGGTGGCTCTTATGTATTCATCAGGAGGGGGCATGCTTGTGTTAAGCGCTTGGGTGCTTTTGCTTACGTTGTTTGTGGTGTTGGAGTTAACCCGGGGTTTAAGTCGTGGGACTCTGCGGGCTGTTTAGTATGTGGTGATAAGGGTAGTTAGGGCGAGAGTAAGGAGGAATAGGGCGAGGTAAGTTTTAATAAGGCCTTGTTGGGTATTGCTAGTTGTGGTGATTAGGGGGAGATTGGCGTTGGCAATGGCTTTTGGGCCTGTTTGTTCAAGCCATGTTTGGTCTACTGTTTGGTTAGCCATAGTTTGGCCTAGAATTAGGCTAACTTTAGGGGTAAGGCGATGCATGATTGTGGGGAAAAAGCCTAGCATGTTAGAGAAGTGATGTATGGCCAAGTTTGGTGTGGTTTGGTGTTGCTTACTTGTAAGGGATGCCAGTTCTAGGGCTAGGATAAGACCTGTGACTGTAACAAGGAGGGCGGCTAGTTTAAGTAGGGGAGGCATAGTTATAATGGGGGTTTTTAAGGGGGTGATGTTTGAGGTAACTAGGAGGCCGGCAATAATGCTTCCTCAGGCCAAACGTTTGATGGGGTTAATCACGGAGGGGTTGTTTTCATTAATAGGGGAAAGGGAGTTAAATCGTGGGTGGCCTATTGAAACGAAATATACTACGCGCAAGCTATAGATGGCAGTGAAAGAGGTGGCTAGGAGGGTGAGAGTGAGGGCTCAGGCGTTTAGGTTGGATGTGTTTAGGGCTTCAATGATGGCATCTTTTGAGAAGAACCCGGCTAAGAAGGGGGCACCGGTAAGGGCCAGGCTTCCAATTGTTAAACAAGAGGAGGTAAAAGGGGTGAGGTGGTGTATGCCTCCTATTTTACGAATGTCTTGTTCGTCGCTTAGGCTGTGGATGATAGAGCCTGAACATAGGAAGAGCATTGCTTTAAAGAAAGCGTGGGTGCAGATATGTAGGAAAGCGAGTTGAGGTTGATTAAGTCCGATGGTAACCATTATTAGTCCTAGTTGGCTTGAGGTGGAGAAGGCAACAATTTTTTTAATGTCGTTTTGAGTGAGTGCGCAGGTGGCTGTAAAAAGGGTTGTTAGGGCGCCTAGACATAGGCAGGTGGTTAAAGCAGTTTGGTTGTTTTCTAACAAAGGGCTTATGCGTACTAGCAGAAAAATGCCAGCGACAACCATGGTGCTGGAGTGTAGCAGGGCAGACACCGGCGTAGGACCCTCTATGGCAGAGGGTAGCCAAGGATGGAGACCAAATTGGGCGGACTTGCCGGTAGCGGCAAGGATTAGGCCCAAAAGGGGGAATGTAAGATCGAAGTTTTTAGAGGTGATGAAAACTTGTTGTATTTCTCATGAGTTAAGGTTTATGGCTATTCAGGCTATGGCAAAAATTAGACCAATGTCCCCTACGCGGTTATATACTACAGCTTGAAGGGCAGCGGTATTAGCGTCTGCTCGGCCGTACCATCAGCCAATGAGAAGGAAAGATATGATACCCACCCCCTCTCAGCCAATAAACAGCTGAAACATGTTGTTTGCTGTAACAAGAATGATTATGGCGATGAGAAAGATTAGAAGGTATTTGAAAAAGCGGTTTATGTTTGGGTCTACATGCATATATCAAGATGCAAACTCGAGAATAGATCAGGAGACATAGAGGGCAATGGGCGTAAAGATAATGGAGTAGTGGTCGAATTTAAAGCTAATGTTGATATCAAAACAGGTAGTATTTATTCAAGTTCAAGAGGTTACGATTGTTTCGGCACCCTCGTTGAAAAAAAGGAAAAGGGGTAGAAGGCTAACGAAGAACCCAAATTTTACTGTTGTTTTAACACAGGATATAGCTCAGTCTGAGGTCTTGGTTTGAGGGGTTAGTGTTGAAAGTACTGGGTAGGCTAATAGTGTAAAAATAATAATTAGGCTTGAAGTTATTATTAGTGAAGTAGGATGCATAGCTGCTACTTGGATTTGCACCAAGAGTTTTTGGTTCCTAAGACCAATGGATGAGCTGTTATCCTTTAGGAGCACTTCGAGTGAGCCCTGGTGTCCAACCAGGGTCGCGGAGATTAGCAGTCTTCGTTGCTGGCGAGCCTCTCTCGGTGGATAAGGGGGCTTTAACCCTTGTCTTTAGAATCACAATCTAATGTTTTGGTTAAACTATATCTACATGAGGTTCATCCTCAAATTAGCTCAGGTTTTAGGATAAGTAAAACTAGGGGGAGGAGGTGTAGGGTCATGAGTAGGTGTTCCCGTGTGTGGGAAGGGTCTAGGGCAATAATGTGAGCTGGAAGAGGCCCCCGCTGTGATATGAGGAACATATAGAGGGAGTAGCTTGCTGTGATTAGTGTACCGGCCCCGGTTAAGATGATCGTTCATCAAGATCAGTTGAAGAGAGAGGTAATGATCATTAGTTCTCCTATTAGATTAGGAAGGGGAGGAAGAGCCAGGTTGGCTAGGCTAGCAATGAGCCATCAGGCCGTTATAAGAGGCAGGACCATTTGAAGCCCTCGGGCTAGCAGTATCGTTCGGCTATGTGTTCGTTCATAGCTTGTGTTAGCAAGACAAAAGAGTGCGGAGGAGGCCAGTCCGTGAGCAATTATGAGGATAAGGGCTCCTGAGAATCCCCAGGGGGTTTGAATTAGGATGCCCCCCACAACTAAGCCTATGTGGCTAACAGAGGAGTAAGCAATAAGGGATTTTAGGTCTGTTTGACGAAGACAGATTGACCCAGTCATGATGACACCTCATAAAGCGAGCACAATAAAAGGGTAGCTGAGTTCTTTAGTGAGAGGTTCAAGTATTACGACCATTCGTATTATCCCGTAACCTCCGAGCTTTAGGAGCACAGCAGCCAGGATTATTGAGCCTGCAATGGGGGCTTCAACGTGTGCTTTTGGTAGTCAAAGGTGTACGCCATAGAGTGGTATTTTTACAAGAAATGCAAGAAGGCAGCCGGCTCACCATAGCTTGTGGGCATAAGAGGAGAGTTCGACTGGGTCGGAGTATTGGATTGTTAGGAGTGAGAGGGTGCCAGTGCTGTTTTGGAGGAGGAGGAGGGCAACAAGTAGGGGGAGGGACCCGGCAAGGGTGTAAAAGAGAAAATAAACGCCTGCATTTAGGCGTTCGGTTTGGTTTCCTCAGCGGGTAATTAGGATGAGGGTTGGGATGAGGGTGGCTTCAAACATTACATAAAATATAATGATCTCGGTGGCCCCGAAAGCTAGGATGAGAAAGACTTGAAGGGATGTTAGAAGGGTGAGGTATATTCGTTGTCGGTTGAGAGGTTCAGATGCTGTGTGGTTTTGGCTTGCTAGGATTATGAGGGGAAGTAATCAGCAAGTAAGGACTAGAAGTGGGGTGGAGAGAGAGTCTGTGGCTATGTAAAAGTTGAGGCTAGATCAGCCGGTTTCTGCCGTATTTAAGAGTCATAAGAAGCTGGTCAAAGCAATTAGTAGGCTGTGCACAAGTGTGGTAGGTCAAAGTCATTTGTGGGGAGTTATTCAAGCGGTGGGGATAAGCATTAGGGTGGGGATCAGAACTTTTAGCATTGGAGGAGGTTTAGGCTTTGAAGGCGGTCGGTACCATGAGTGCGGGCAGTGGCTACCAGCAGGGCTAGGCCTGTGCTTGCTTCACAAGCTGAAAATGCTAGTAGGAGCATTGGGGCTGCGGAGAAGCTTGTGGTTCCTAGTTGTAGGGTTCAAAGAGAGAGGGCAATAAATAAAGAGAGTATCATACCTTCTAAGCATAGAAGGGCTGAGAGTAGGTGGGTTCGGTGGAAGGCCAGGCCAGTGAGGCCCAGTAGGAAGGCCGATGAGAAGGCAAAGTGAACAGGGGTCATTAGGCAATTATGGACTTTAACCACAAGTTTTTGAGCCGAAATCAAAGGTTTTTCTTAAACTAACTGCCTATTCGGCTCACTCCAGGCCGCCTTGGAGTCACTCGTAAATTAGGCCTAGGGTGAGGAGTATAAGAACGGCTGTGGCCCATAGAAGTGTAATTAGAGGTGTTGTTAGCTGGTCTCCTCAAGGCAGGGGGAGAAGCAGGGCAATTTCTAGGTCGAAGAGCAGAAAGAGGATGGCAACTAAGAAGAACCGGAGGGAGAAAGGTAGACGAGCAGAGCCTACAGGGTCAAAACCGCACTCATAGGGGGAGAGTTTTTCGTGGTCAGGGGTTATCTGAGGGAGCCAGAAGGAGATAAGGGCTAAAATAATCGAAAGAAGGGTGGTAATAGTAATTACAGTTGTAACTAGGTTCATTATCTTTCCTTGGGCTCTAACCAAGATCGGGTGATTGGAAGTCACTTATACTGACATTTAGTACTAGAAAGATTAAGATCCTCATCAGTAGATTGAGATATAGAGGAATAGTCATACAACATCTACGAAGTGTCAGTATCAGGTGGCTGCTTCAAATCCGAAGTGGTGTTCAGATGTAAAGTGGTGTAGAATCTGTCGGATTAAACAGACGGCTAAAAATGTGGAGCCGATGATTACGTGAAGTCCATGGAATCCGGTGGCCACAAAGAAGGTAGAGCCATACACGCCATCTGCGATTGTAAAAGGGGCTTCGTAGTACTCCAGGCCTTGTAGGAATGTAAAGTAAAATCCAAGGAGAATGGTTAATGCGAGGGATTGGACTGCTTGTTTTCGTTCGCCCTCTATGATGCTGTGGTGGGCTCATGTGACTGTAACTCCGGAGGCAAGAAGAACGGCTGTATTGAGGAGGGGGACTTCAAAGGGATCGAGGGTTGTAATGCCCGTAGGGGGTCAGCAGCCCCCTAGCTCGGGGGTGGGTGCGAGGCTTGCGTGGTAGAAGGCTCAAAAGAAACCTAAGAAGAAGAATACTTCTGAGGTAATAAAAAGGATCATGCCGTAACGGAGCCCTTTTTGGACGGGCGGTGTGTGGTGGCCTTGGAAGGTGCCTTCTCGTACGATGTCTCGTCATCATTGAAATATAGTAAGAAGAAGAAGGGCTATTCCAAGGGTTATAAGGGTTGTAGACTGGAAGTGGAACCAGGTTGCTAAGCCTGATGTTATCAGTAGGGCAGCAATTGCCCCTGTTAGAGGTCAAGGGCTGGGGTCAACTATGTGGTATGCGTGTGCTTGATGGGCCATTAGACGTTTTCTTGAAGGTAAAGGGTTAAAAGAAGAACAAATACGTAGGCTTGGATCATGGCAACAGCAACTTCAAGAAGGGTTAGGAGTACCAGGACTGTAGAGGTTAGGAGGGCTACAGCGGGCATTGAAGATAGAAGAACGAAGGCGGCGGTTGAGATAAGTTGAATTAGAAGATGACCGGCGGTAAGGTTGGCGGTAAGTCGTACACCTAGTGCGAGGGGGCGGATGAATAGGCTAATTGTTTCGATAACGATAAGAACAGGAATGAGGGGGCCTGGGGTGCCTTCTGGTAGGAGGTGTCCTAGGGCATGTGTGGGCTGGTTTCGTATTCCAATAATAACGGTGGCTAGTCAAAGGGGTGTTGCAAGGCCTAGGTTTAGGGAAAGCTGTGTAGTGGGGGTGAAAGTGTAGGGAAGTAGGCCTAACATATTTATGGTGATAAGAAAGATCATAAGAGAGGTCAGGAGGGCTGCTCATTTGTGACCGCCTAGGCTTAACGGGAGAAGAAGTTGTTGGGTAAAGCGGTTAATAAACCAGCCTTGAAGGGTTAAGAAGCGGCTATTTAGCCACCGGGTTGTAGGGGTAGGGTACATAATTCAAGGAAGGGTGATGGCGAGAGCGATTAGAGGGATTCCTAGGAGAGTGGGGCTCATAAATTGATCGAAGAGGCTTACTGTCATGGTCAGGTTCAGGATTCTGTTTTGGGTTTTTCGGCGCTCTGGAGCGTTGGTTCGTTTGGGAAGGTGTGGGCTATTACTTTTGGGGGAATAATGGCGAGGAAAACTAATCACGAGAAGACTAGGATAGCAAATCAAGGTGTGGGATTGAGCTGAGGCATGTCGCTAGGGGTGGTTGGGAGTCACCAATCTTTAGCTTAAAAGGCTAACGCTGTTTCCTATTTAGCTTCTTAGCGAGGCGTCTTCAAGTATTCGTGATGATCAGTTTTCAAAGTGTTCTAGAGGGACTGCTTCCACTACGATAGGCATAAAGCTGTGGTTAGCCCCGCAGATTTCGGAGCATTGTCCGTAGAAGATACCGGGGCGGGATGCAATGAAAGCTGTTTGGTTAAGTCGGCCGGGGACTGCGTCCATTTTAATTCCAAGGGCTGGGACTGTCCATGAGTGAAGGACGTCATCAGCGGAGACTAGAACTCGAATAGGGGATTCTACTGGGATTACTATACGGTGGTCCGCCTCTAAGAGGCGGAATTGGCCGGGGGTTAAGTCTTGAGTGGGGATTATGTAAGCGTCGAACCCAAGGTCTTCGTAGTCTGTGTATTCGTAGCTTCAGTATCATTGATGGCCGACGGCTTTGATTGTGAGAAGGGGGCTGTTGATTTCGTCTATAAGGTAAAGAATACGTAGGGAGGGGAGAGCGATGAGAATGAGGATAATTGCTGGGAGAATGGTTCAGATAATTTCAATTTCTTGGGAGTCTAAGATGTATTTGTTGGTTAGCTTTGTGGAGACTATTGCCACAATAATGTAAAGGACTAGGGTGCTAATTAGAAAGACGATTATTAAGGCGTGATCATGAAAATGAAGAAGTTCTTCTATAACAGGTGAAGCTGCATCTTGAAATCCTAATTGAGAGGGATGGGCCATGGGGGGGGGGGTGTGCGAGGCTAAGACACGCAGGACTTTAACCCACAATTCTGCCTTGACAAGGCGGTGTAATGTACCGTTTTACTAGCGTCTTATAAAGAAAGTGACAGAGCGGTTATGTGGCTGGCTTGAAACCAGCATATGGGGGTTCGACTCCTCCTTTTCTCGTTAGTTTGATTGAACTAGAACAAATGCAGGTTCCTCGAATGTGTGGTAAGGGGGAGGGCAGCCGTGTAGTCACTCTACATTGGTTGTTGTAAGTTCTACGGCCAGGACTTCACGTTTGGCAGCGAAAGCTTCTCAAATAATAAATAGGAATATAATTACTGCTACGAGGGAGATCAGTGAACCGATTGAAGAGACAGTGTTTCACAGGGTGTAGGCATCTGGGTAGTCTGAGTACCGCCGGGGTATTCCAGCTAACCCTAGGAAATGTTGTGGGAAGAAGGTGAGGTTAACTCCAAGGAATATTACTCCAAAGTGGATTTTTGTCCAGGTGCTGTGAAGGGTGTACCCTGAAAAAAGAGGGAATCAGTGAACGAAGCCTGCAACGATAGTAAAGACGGCACCCATAGATAGGACGTAATGGAAGTGGGCAACTACGTAGTAGGTGTCATGTAGTACAATGTCTAGGGAGGAGTTGGCAAGGACAATGCCGGTTAATCCTCCAACTGTAAAGAGGAAGATGAAACCGAGTGCTCATAAAAGAGGGGTTTCCCATTTGATAGAGCCGCCGTGAAGAGTAGCAAGCCAGCTGAACACTTTAACGCCCGTTGGGATGGCGATAATTATTGTAGCGGATGTAAAGTAAGCACGGGTGTCTACATCTATCCCGACTGTGAATATGTGATGAGCTCATACGATAAAGCCTAGAAGGCCAATAGCCATCATGGCTCATACTATGCCTATATATCCAAAAGGTTCTTTTTTACCCGAGTAGTAGGCAACAATATGAGACACTATACCGAACCCCGGTAAAATAAGAATATAGACTTCAGGGTGGCCAAAGAATCAAAAGAGATGTTGGTAAAGGATTGGGTCCCCTCCTCCGGCAGGGTCAAAGAAGGTGGTGTTAAGATTTCGGTCTGTCAGGAGTATTGTGATGCCGGCGGCAAGAACGGGGAGGGAGAGAAGCAGTAGGACGGCAGTAATAAGAACAGATCATACAAAGAGTGGGGTCTGGTATTGTGAGATAGCAGGGGGTTTCATGTTAATAATAGTTGTGATAAAGTTGATTGCTCCAAGAATAGAGGAGATACCTGCTAGGTGAAGGGAGAAGATTGTTAGGTCAACAGAGGCTCCTGCGTGGGCGAGGTTTCCGGCGAGGGGCGGGTAGACTGTTCATCCGGTTCCGGCCCCTGCTTCGACTCCCGAAGAGGCAAGGAGGAGTAAAAAAGATGGGGGAAGAAGTCAAAAGCTCATATTATTCATTCGAGGAAAGGCCATGTCAGGAGCGCCAATCATTAGGGGAACGAGTCAGTTCCCGAAACCTCCGATTATAATTGGCATTACTATAAAGAAAATTATTACGAAAGCATGGGCTGTAACAATTACATTATAAATCTGGTCGTCCCCCAAAAGGGCGCCGGGTTGGCTTAGTTCTGCTCGAATTAGGAGGCTTAAAGCTGTGCCTACTATTCCGGCTCAAGCACCAAATACTAGATATAGGGTGCCAATGTCTTTGTGATTAGTCGAGAAGAATCATCGTGTGATGGCCACAGGTAGGATGGCTGAGCTTTAAGCGGTGGATTGTAGTCCCATAAACAGAGGTTTAAGTCCTCTTCTTACCAAGCTCCAAGGTGTTCAACATATAAGATTGCAAATCTTAAGAGGCAGACTAACTCCTGCTGGGGCTTTCCCTCGCCTCTACTCGTACGACAGGCGAGGGAAAGGTAGGTGGATGCCCGCTGGTTTGGGCGTTTAGCTGTTAACTAAGAGTTTGTAGGATCGAGGCCTACCCATCTAGAAAGGCTTTAGCTTAATTAAAGTGTCTGCTTTGCATGCAGGAGATGTGGGGTAATATCCTGCAAGTCTTAACAGGGACTGGGGGATTCTCACCCTCACTGGGGGCTTTGAAGGCCCCTGGTCTTCTATTAGCCTAAGTCTCTAAAGGGTCAAGAGTGCTGCTGCAGCGGGGGTGAGGGGGAGCAATAGCAAGGTTGCTGTTGTTGAAATGGCAAGGGGAAGGGTATTTTGTGATGATGGGAAGCGCCACGGGGTTGTGCCGGCTGTGTTGTTAGGAGATATAGTCAGAGTTATGCTGTATGATAGGCGGAGGTAGAAGTACAGGCTAAGAAGGGCGGTGAGTGCGGCAAGGGTGGCGGTAGCGGCGAGGTCTTGTTTGGTTAGCTCTTGTAAGATTAATCATTTTGGTATAAATCCTGTAAGTGGGGGGAGACCCCCAAGGGACAAGAGGATTAGGGGTGTTAAAGATGTAAGGGTTGGGGCTTTCGCTCAGGAGGTGGCGAGAGCATTAATGCTTGTTGAGTTGTTAAGTTTAAATACAAGAAATGTTGAGAATGTTATGATAAGGTATGTAAGAAGAGTAAGGAGGGTTAAAGAAGGGGAGAATTGGATAATTAGAATTATTCATCCAAGATGCGCAATTGATGAATAAGCAAGAATCTTGCGTAGTTGTGTTTGATTTAAGCCTCCTCAGCCTCCAACAAGGGTGGATGCAAGTCCTAGTGCAATGAGGAGTGTTGAGTTAGCATGTTGGATTTGCAGAAGGAGGGTGAAAGGTGCTAATTTTTGTCAAGTAGACAGGATAAGTCCGGTGGTAAGGTCTAACCCTTGTAGGACTTCGGGCAGTCAGGAGTGTAGGGGGGCGAGACCTACTTTTAGGGCTAGGGCAAGGGTAATTAGTGTGACAGGGAGGGGGTGTGATATCTGTTGAATATCCCACTGTCCTGTGAGTCAGGCGTTGGTGGTACTTGCAAAGAGTAGTATTGCGGCTCCAGTTGCTTGTGTTAGGAAATATTTAGTTGAAGCTTCGACGGCTCGGGGGTGGTGGTGTTGTGCTATTAATGGGATAATGGCTAGCGTGTTTATTTCGAGGCCTATTCAGGCGAGCAGTCAGTGGGAGCTAGCAAAAGTAATGGTGGTTCCTAGGCCTAGCCCAAATAGAAGGGAGTATAAGATGTAGGGGTTCATTAGTAAAGGAAGGAGTTTAACCAACATATCTGGGGTATGGGCCCAAGAGCTTAATTTAGCTGACCTTACTAGGAAGTGGTGTAGTGGAAGCACTAAGAGTTTTGATCTCTTTAGGTAGGGTTCGAACCCCTTCTTTCTAAGGAGTTGGGGGGACTTTAACCCCCATGAGTCACTCTATCAAAGTGGCCCTTTTCTTCAGGCACAGCTCCGGGGTTATAGTTGGGGAGGTAGCCCGGCAAAGGCGATAGGGAGGGCTAGGTGTCAGATAACCAGGGCAAGGGTGAGGGGTAGGAAGTTTTTTCAGATGAGGTGTATGAGTTGGTCATACCGAAATCGGGGGTATGAGGCCCGGACTCAAAGGAATAGAACTGAAAGAAGGGCTGCTTTGGTTATCAGGTTAACGGCTGTGAGTTCGGGGATTGAAGGGATGTGAGAGGCCCCTAAGAAGAGGGTGGCCGAGAGTGTGTTTATTAATAAGATGTTGGCGTATTCTGCCAGAAAAAAGAGGGCAAAAGGTCCACCTGCATACTCTACATTAAATCCGGATACTAGTTCAGATTCTCCCTCTGTGAGGTCGAAGGGGGCTCGGTTTGTTTCAGCGAGGGTGGAGATATACCACATGGCGGCAAGGGGTCAGGCAGGTAGGACTAGTCAGACACTTTCTTGGGCGATGTTAAATGTTTGGAGTGTAAAACCGCCTGTAAAAATAATAATACTGAGCAGAATTAGTCCAAGGCTAACTTCGTAGGAGATAGTTTGGGCTACTGCCCGAAGGGCCCCAATTAGAGCGTATTTTGAATTAGATGCTCAGCCGGAGCCTAGAATCGAGTATACTGCAAGGCTGGAGAGGGCGAGGATGAACAAAATACCAAGGTTAAGGTCAAAAACAGGGTATGGGAGGGGTATGGGGGCTCAGAGAGCGAGGGCAAGGGTAAGTGCTAGAATTGGAGCGAGGAGGAACAGCACGGGAGAGGAGGTGGAAGGACGAACAGGCTCTTTGGTGAAGAGTTTAAGGCCGTCGGCGATGGGTTGTAGTAGCCCGTAGGGCCCTACTACGTTTGGGCCTTTTCGTAGCTGTATGTATCCAAGCACTTTTCGTTCAAGAAGGGTGAGAAAAGCGACGGCTAAAAGAACCGGTACAATAAAAGTGAGGGGGTTGATAATGTGTGTAATGAGCGTGGGTATCATAGTTGAGGAGAGGATTTGAACCTCTGTCGAAAGGGCTTAGGTCTTTTGCAATTACCGGGCTCTGCCACCTTAACATGCCTTTCTCTTAGGCATAGGGGCATGCCCTATTGCCTATTTTAGTTGACTTCACTAGGTGAGGGTGAGGCGTGCCTTTGGCATGGGCCTCTTCTTTCCGGTCCTTTCGTACTAGAAAAGAGCATAGCATAGATAGAAACTGACCTGGATTACTCCGGTCTGAACTCAGATCACGTAGGACTTTAATCGTTGAACAAACGAACCCTTAATAGCGGCTGCACCATTAGGATGTCCTGATCCAACATCGAGGTCGTAAACCCCCTTGTCGATATGGGCTCTAAAAGAGGATTGCGCTGTTATCCCTAGGGTAACTCGGTCCGTTGATCGGCATTGCCGGATCTTGTTGGTCAGAAATTCTGTTTTCTAGAGCTGTAGCTCTTAGTTGTAGGAAAAGTGTTCCCACTCCACGTGGGGGTTCTTTAATTCCCCGCGGTCGCCCCAACCAAAGACATTAGGGCAGGCCCCACTTGGTTTAGTCCCTTATTTGGGGGTGCTTAACGTGGGCTGTTTTTGTGTCTAAAGCTCCATAGGGTCTTCTCGTCTTATGAATGTATTCCCGCTTCTGCACGGGAAGATCAACTTCATTGACTGGAAAGAGGAGACAGCTAAGCCCTCGTTATGCCATTCATACGGGTCTTCATTTAAAAGACAAGTGATTGCGCTACCTTCGCACGGTCAAAATACCGCGGCCGTTAAACAAATAGTCACAGGGCAGGCGGGACCTCTTATTTTGATTTTACAAGAGGCGATGTTTTTGGTAAACAGGCGAGGCTTGTATGTTTGCCGAGTTCCTTCTCTTTCTTTTAGTCTTTCCCTGGGGGCACGCCTGTGTGGGGTTAACGGTTTGTTGTTTGAGGCTTTTCTGGTTGTTTAGTTTGCTCTCTAATGCCCTCTTTGTTTGGGGTCGTTAATGGTCGGTGGGGTGTCCGTTCCGATGTACACGTGTGCAGGGAGAGAGTCTTTGGCTCTCTTATTACTCATATTAGCATAGTCACTCCCATGGGGGCATGGGACGGTCCAGTATGGCTAGGGGGGTAAGATTAGGTGATCAGAATAAGAAGGTGAGGTTGTATGTCAGAGCTTTAACGCTTTCTAAAGGGATGGCTGCTTTTAGGCCCACCAGAACATTTAGCTTTAATTATTATGATCTTTACCCGCCTAAAAAAGTTGTGTCTTGTTTCAAAGGGGCTGTACCCCCTTTGACTAACTCTCTTGGTTTCTTTAAGGTATCAACAGGGGTTAGACTAGTGTGAAAAGAGAAGCCAAGAGGCTGAACTTCTATTCATTTCTTGGACAACCAGCTATAACTAGGTTCGGTAGGTTTGTCACCTCTACTCAAAGCTCTCCCCACTCTTTTGCTACAGAGACGGGTACGCCCTATTAATAGGCTGTCTTGGAGTAGCTCACTTAGTTTCGGGATGTCAAACTAAAGTTCTCTTTGCTTGAGGTACACTTGCTAAATCATGATGCAAAAGGTACGAGCTTTAATCTCTGCTTTTTTAGGCTTTACTGGGTTGTTTCATTTCTCTTTCAGCGTTCCCTTGCGGTACTTTCTCTATTGCGCCGTTTGTCCTTTTCTATCTCCTATACTAAGGGGAAAAAATGGTTTGTTTAATTTAAATACTAGGGTATTTAGGGGTTATTAACAGGGGTTTGTTGAGTTTGCTTAGGTGGGCTAGCTGTTGGGCATCAGGGTGACCCGACTTGCACGGGTGACTTCTCAGTGTAAGGGAGATGCTTTTCTATCTTAGCCACGCTCTGATTTTACCAAGTGCACCTTCCGGTACACTTACCATGTTACGACTTGCCTCCCCTTTTTGATTATTAGGTTTTAGTTAATTGATTGGGGCTTTTGGGGAGAGTGACGGGCGGTGTGTGCGCGCTTCAGGGCCAGTTTCAGCGGGACGCTCTAGTTCCAGCTTACTGCTAAATCCTCCTTCAGATGTGTGTTTCAGTGCACCATTCGTGTTCGCTGTGGTAGCGAATGTAGCCCATTTCTTGCCCCTCCATACGCTACACCTCGACCTGACGTTTTAGGTTGTACCAGTTGTGCTTACTATTAGTCCCTCACAGGGTAAGCTGACGACGGCGGTATATAGGCGGGTAAAACAAGGAAGGGTGAGGTTGAACGGGGGTTATCGGTTCTAGAACAGGCTCCTCTAGGTGGATCTAAAGCACCGCCAAGTCCTTTGGGTTTTAAGCTATTGCTCGTAGTACCCGGGCGGATAGTGGGTGTATAGTACTATCAATGTTTAGGGCTAGGCATAGTGGGGTATCTAATCCCAGTTTGTTCCTTAGCTTTCGTGGATTCAGATCAGATAAAGCGACTTTCGTGGTTGAACTTCCTGTCTTCGGTTACGTATAACAGTCTTGAAGATGTTTGGCTTTAGTACGATTTTTAACTTAACCACGCTTTACGCCGGTGTTTGTCAACTTGGGCCTCTCGTATAACCGCGGTGGCTGGCACGAGTTTTACCGGCCCTCTTAGCTTTAACTAAGTCAAGTTTTCACTTATGGCTTAATGTTTATCACTGCTGAGTTCCCTTGAGGGTGTGGCTAAGCAAGGTGTCGTGGGCTAGGTAGGGTTGTGCCTGATACCAGCTCCTTGTTCCCGGGTGGGGAACTGTTAGGGCATTCTCACGGGAGAGCGGATACTTGCATGTGTAAGTTTGGCTAAAGTTGATAAGAAAGTCAGGACCAAGCCTTTGTGCTTGCGGGACTTTCTAGGGTCCATCTTAACATCTTCAGTGTTATGCTTTTGGTTAAGCTACGTTAGC